TGATCTTATGTTCTTCAATCAATTTCTAATTTTCTTATATTTCTTATGTTCGTACTTTCAAGAAACTTTTGTTTAAAGGAGACAAATCAAAATTGAATAATTTCATCTTTGATTTTAGAAAAAAAAAAGAATAAGAAGATTCAATCAAAAATATTGACAGATTGTTTCGGATTCGAATAAAAAACAAATAGAACTAGACTATTAAAAAGGGATCTATTGTTTCAATTTTATCTTTACCGAATTTAAATATCAGAATAGTGAAAAGAGTCCTAATTCGATGAGTTAGATCCACTTACTTTTTGTGAAATAAAATTTGTAAATTTGACGGTAATAATTGCTAAAAAAAATTTCTAAATAGGATAGTAATTAAGAAATTTTGAATAGTGGTAATGACTATTATTTCTTAGTAATTTAATAAATGAATAATCTATTTTGTTGAATCATTTTTTAGGCAGTTTAATTGGTTGAGTTTATTTTATTCTAAAATGTGAAACATTATTTCATGCGAATCCATAAAAATTCGGATACGTAAGTATTCGACTGTTACCGTATTACCTGTTAATATTCTTAACCAATTTTCAATGAAAATAAATTCTAAAAAAAAACATGGAATAAAAAAAGTAATATTAATTCAATCACAATTTCATTTGAGTATGATTTTCTTACAATTCGATTTTTTTTATGATTTTAATTGACGTGTACCAAATTTCTAGACAGCGTGATTTTTTTGAAGACAAATCAAAGCCCCTTATCAGATTTGAACCGATGACTTACGCCTTACCATGGCGTTACTCTACCACTGAGTTAAAGGGGCATTTTTTTTTATTCGCGAATTAACATCTAACTAGTAAATAATCCATTTGTTTTTTTCGAACTTTTCAATTTGAGTCTATAACACCAATAGAAACTAATTCATTCATATACGAAAAGCTAGGTTGAACTTATCGTATCGGATCCGTGAATATACATAAAAAGTTTTATTAAAAGCTCAACGTAAGGAATTTTTTCATGATCAATAAAAATCAAATGAACTATATTAGTATTGAAATCCCCATTCCGTTCAGTATTAAATAGATCTTAACCTGACCTAAGATATTACTATTTATTAATATTAATACATTGGATAAAATTAATAGACTTGATAACGAAACTTTTTCAGTTATCAATGAAATTCAAATAACAAAAAAAAATACAAAATTTTTCTAACTAATTCAGCTTTATCAATCGATTTATCATTTGTGACTTACTAAGTTATTCAGTTTCCACTGTTAAGTATGAACTATCGTTTTTTTATGTATCTTACCACTTTACTTTATCTGACCAATAATTGAATCAATGTTAACTCAATTTTATTTTATGCTAGACCAATTAGTTTCGTAAAGTCTCTTTGGAATCGAATTATACAATTTCATTATATTGACAATTTCAAAAAAGTGAACATACTATTTGCATAGTAGGTTTGAAAGACATATAACTGTGCCCCCATCGTCTAGTGGTTCAGGACATCTCCCTTTCACGGAGGCAGCGGGGATTCGACTTCCCCTGGGGGTAGGGTATTACGAAAGGAAGTTGATCATGAATTTTTAATAAGGTTAAAATGGATTCTTCCTGGGTCGATGCCCGAGTGGTTAATGGGGACGGACTGTAAATTCGTTGGCAATATGTCTACGCTGGTTCAAATCCAGCTCGGCCCAAAAAACAAAATCAATAAAATCTATTCGTTAGAATAGTGTATTTTTAATTGACTCATAAAGTAGGATTGGAAGATTGTTACGAATCTCGATGCGTTTTTTTATTCGGAGTCAAAATAGACAATCGAAGAAAACTAATAAAGAATTAGAGTAGGTTAAAACCAAAAACAATTTTTTTTTCTCGACCACATGATTAGTAATCGATCTTAATTTAACATACAAAACCAGAGGCTTACAAATATGTTCCGTAGAAAAACAGGAAAGATCAATGAAAATATCAATGAATATATTTCTTATACCCTCTTCTTTACCCCTACAGCGATCATATCTCTTTTCCTTTGGATATAAAAAAATGGAAAAAGGTTTCATAACAAAATGGAGCGGATAGACTTTCAATTGAATTTTTTTGGGATTGTAGTTCAATTGGTCAGAGCACCGCCCTGTCAAGGCGGAAGCTGCGGGTTCGAGCCCCGTCAATCCCGAGGATCTAAATAAAAAATTTGATACTATCAAAATAAAAAAATACCGAAATTCGTACCCACTTCTTTATTTTGGTAAATAATTTTATTTTGTTACAGAACTGAAGACGATAACAATAGCGTACGCAATTTTCAAACCCTTACGATTCCGTATTTCAAGTGATCTCGTCCTATCTTTGTTGATTTTAATCCTACCCATCCTTCTAGATAGAATGAAATTGAAGAAAGAATCGGATCGTTATCTTTAACCCGATAATGAAAAAGGACCCTTATCTAGATAGACTAAAATTATCATTTTCTTGGTTTGAAAAAATTATTGTTTTCAAGTTGATATGGATAAATGATCTTTGTGTGTTATACTATTCCATTTTCGACGACGAATCGATTTGATAACTAAAATATTGATATTCATAATATCGATCTAATTCGATATTATCGAACTGAGATCCATCCCATTGAATTTGGCGAAGAAAGATTTATCATCTTTATGGGATTAAATCCCGAAGTTATTTTTTTGTGAAGTAAAAAAAAAAAAAAAGGAAACGCTGACCCTATGGAAGTTAATATTCTCGCCTTTATTGCTACTGCACTCTTCATTTTAGTTCCTACTGCTTTTTTGCTTATAATATATGTGAAAACTGCTAGTCAAAGTGAGTAAAGTAATTTGAATAAAAGAAAGAAAAGAAACGGGTAATTCTTAACTTCTCCTACCTGATTGGGACATGGAGTTCTAGCCTATTTCGAGACTTAGATAAAATAGGTGGACTAAAATCATAAAATCAGTAGTTTTCTATGAGATAGGAGAGTGGCATAGTAGAAAGAACTATAGAGTTCTTTCTACTCCAAATTATCCATTTTTATATTCTACCGTCTAACGTTGACTCTCTAAAGATCTCGAAGACTTACTAACTATTCATTCTAACTAGTTACAATTGGAAATGGATATAATTTATTCATTCAATTGGAAAATGAAATACTCAAATAACTAAAGTATTTTCGGAACAATCTTAATTCTCCATTACTAAAGTTGTTTTTTTAGGAACTCAATAACCCTATTCGGGAATTAGGAACTAGTAACTTTATAGTCCACTTCGTCCCCATACTACAAGCGAAAGGGAAAATGTAAAAACTACCATTAATGCAGCCCAAGCGAGACTTACTATATCCATGTCAATTTTGTCCTCTAACTCGATAAATCAATTTTGATATTATTGTTCAATAAAAATAGTAGACTGACTTGAAGAGAATCAAAAACAACAGTCTAAAAAAGTTTCATCCAAGGGCTTTGATATACTAAGTAATTTGCAAAATCCAATTTCAAAAAATTACAAATTTAAAGAAGACACACTTTCCTGATTCCTAATAGAATCCGACAAGATTAATCCAAACTCAAATCAAATCGGTGGCTTGGAAGTGTCAAGAAATCTTTTCCGAAGAAAAGAAAGATGTAAGACTAAAAACAACTAACTTATTCGTCAATAAGTAAAAAGTCGAAAAAAGGATCTTCCCTAAACTAAAAACGAAAAAAAAAATTATTTATTTGACTCTATTTTGTTTGTATATTTGTCTATATGATATATCAAATTCTTAATTCAATTAAGTAGATTCATTGACTTATTAAGTATTCATGAAGTTACAGATATTACTCTACAAAATGGAGTTTTCCCTTTTTTAGAACTAGTAATAGCTTTCCTGTATCCTTATCAAATATAATTGAAGATCCAGTAAGTAAACAAGCCATTATTCCTCTAAACACTATTATCTCAAGTATATTAGGATTTTTCAATTGTTTTCTTTTTGTTTTAGTTCATTTTTGATTTTGATTTACATGATACTTGAATTTGCTAATAAGGAAATTAGCAGATGTTATGTTTGAGACCGGATCGAATGTTCTGAATTAATCCACTAAGAATCAAACGTCTTTTTTGTGAGTTCCGTTCGCGTGTATGTATTTACCATCTTTTGTTCCATAGGCGGCACCCAGATTTGAACTGGGGAAAAAGGATTTGCAGTCCCCCGCCTTACCGCTCGGCCATGCCGCCAACACACGCTAAACTTTCCTAAAAAATCTCTATCACAAACCTGGGAAGTGGCACCCTCAACTTCTTTCGTTTTATATTTCCGTTTCCGTTGATTCAATTCAAAAAATCAATCAGTTCCTTGTTAGTTGAATTGAATTTATATAGTCAATATATTTTGACTAATATAGCAAAACACAGACTATTGAAAGGTTTTTACTTTTTTTATTTAACTAAACAAAAAAAATGAGAATTTGGAGTTAAAAAAAAAAACAACGAATAGGAGAAATTGGAAATTGAACCATCAATTTTGGACTATGAATTCAAGACTAAGTGGTGAATTTGAAGACAAATTTGTTACTAATGCTCAAGTCAAATATTCACATTGAAAAAAATAAAGTAATTAATCTTACTTAACTTGATTACTTAGTTACTTTATTTTTTTTTATTCAATTTATATTATAACAATAAATATATGTATATGTAAAGCCCAGAACATCAAACTTTGTCGAGATCCGTGTTTTTTCGGATATAAATAGCTTCTCTTTTATTACTATACCTAAACTCTCGGGAAATGTTTTCCGAATCAATGGAAAACAAACGATAAAAAATACAAATTGAGATCATGTCGAAAATCGGCTATTCAAATCGGAATTGAAATGTAGATACATAACTCGAGTTAATAAGCTTTTTTATGGACTTGATAAATTTCAACCTTTTACTCGATTTATCAATAAATACGAATATCGAAGAATCAATCAAAATTCTATTGCAACTTGACCATGAACTTTTCGGTAATCTTCTGGTCTTAATATTCTATATATAATTCAACTAAAGTACATATTCGGATATAGCGTTTGATCAAATTTTATGTGATTCTGTAAACAGAATAAAAATTCTATCATTGATAGATCAATCCCTACAATTGCATTGCATGAAGAACGATCCAATAATAGAATTTTTGAGTTTTAATAAACGGGAAATTCAAAATGCTGGTGGATAGAAATGAGGGAATGTCTACAATACCTGGATTTAATCAGATCCAATTTGAAGGATTTTGTCGGTTCATTGATCAAGGATTAAAAGAAGAGCTGTCTAAGTTTCCAACAATAGAAGATCCAGATCAAGAAATGGAATTTCAATTATTTCTAGAAAGATATCAATTAGTAGAACCTTTGATAAAAGAACGCGATGCTGTATCTGAATCAATTACATATTCTTCCGAATTATATGTATCTGCAGGACTAATTTGGAAAACCAGTCGAAATATGCAAGGGCAAACAATTTGTATTGGACAAATTCCTTTAATGAATTCCCTCGGAACATTTATAGTAAATGGAATATACCGAATTGTGATCAATCAAATATTGCAAAGTCCTGGTATCTATTATCAGACCGAATTAGACCATAATGGGATTTCGGTCTATACCGGAATCATAATATCGGATTGGGGCGGAAGAGTCAAATTAGAGATTGATAGAAAAGCAAGGATATGGGCTCGGGTGAGTAGGAAACAAAAAATTTCGATTCTAGTTTTATTATCAGCGATGGGTTTGAATCTACGCGAAATTTTAGAAAATGTTTATTACCCTGAGATTTTCTTGTCTTTTCTGAATGATAAGGAGAAAAAAAAAATTGGTTCAAAAGAAAATTCCATTCTGGAATTTTATCAACAATTTACTTGTGTAGGAGGAGATCCTGTTTTTTCTGAATCCTTATGTAAAGAATTGCAAAACAAATTTTTTCAACAAAGATGTGAATTAGGGAGGATTGGTCGTCTAAATCTAAATCGAAGATTGAATCTTGATATACCCACCAACAATACATTTTTGTTACCCCGAGATATATTGGCAGCGGCAGATCTGTTAATTGCAATGAAATTTGGAATGGGTACGCTTGATGATATGAATCATTTAAAAAATAAACGTATTCGTTCTGTTGCCGATCTCTTACAAGATCAATTTGGATTAGCCTTAATTCGTTTAGAAAATGTAGTTAGGGGTACTATATGTGGAGCAATTAGGCATAAATTGATACCGACTCCGCAAAATTTGGTAACTTCAACTCCAGTAACAACTACTTTTGAATCCTTTTTCGGATTACACCCATTATCTCAAGTTTTAGATCGAACTAATCCATTGACACAAATTGTTCATGGTAGAAAATTGAGTTATTTGGGACCCGGAGGATTGACCGGTCGAACGGCTAGTTTTCGAATACGAGATATCCATCCTAGTCATTATGGACGCATTTGCCCAATTGACACCTCTGAAGGAATCAATGTTGGTCTTATTGGATCTTTAGCAATTCATGCAAAGATTGGGTATTGGGGGTCTTTAGAAAGCCCTTTTTATAAAATATATGAAGGCTTCCCAAAAGCACGGATCCTCTATTTATCACCAAATAAAGATGAATACTATATGGTGGCCGCCGGAACCTCTTTGGCATTGAATCGTTCAATTCAAGAAGAACAGGTTGTTCCAGCTCGCTATCGTCAAGAATTTTTGACAATTGCATGGGAACAGGTTCATTTTAGAAGTATTTTTCCCTTCCAATATTTTTCTATTGGAGCGTCCCTAATTCCTTTTATCGAACATAATGATGCGAATCGAGCTTTAATGAGTTCTAACATGCAACGTCAAGCAGTTCCGCTTTCTCGGTCCGAAAAGTGTATTGTTGGAACTGGGTTGGAACGCCAAGTGGCTCTAGATTCCGGGGTTCCTGCGATAGCCTGCCACGAGGGCAAAATAATTCATACGGATATTGACAAAATCATTTTATCGGGCAATGGAGATACTGTAAAGATTCCGTTAGTTATATATCAACGGTCCAACAAAAATACTTGTCTACATCAAAAAATCCAGGTTCAACGGGGTAAATGTATTAAAAAGGGGCAAGTTTTAGCAGATGGGGCTGCCACCGTTGGGGGAGAACTCGCTTTGGGCAAAAACATATTAGTGGCTTATATGCCATGGGAAGGTTACAATTTTGAGGATGCGGTACTTATTAGCGAACGAATGGTATATGAAGATATTTTTACATCTTTTCACATCCGAAAATATGAAATTCAGACTCATGTCACAAGTCAGGGTCCCGAACGGATCACTACTGAAATACCTCATCTAGAAGCCCATTTACTCCGAAATTTAGATAAAAATGGAATTGTCAGGCTGGGATCTTGGGTAGAAACAGGCGATATTTTAGTAGGTAAATTAACTCCGCAATTGGCAAAAGAATCCTCGTACGCTCCGGAAGAGAGATTATTACGAGCCATACTCGGCATTCAGATATCGACTTCAAAAGAAACTTGTCTAAAATTACCTATAGGAGGTAGAGGTCGAGTTGTTGATGTGAGATGGATCCAAAAAAAAGGAGGGTCTAGTTATAACCCAGAAACCATTAGGGTATATATTTTACAGACACGAAAAATTAAAGTAGGTGATAAAATCGCTGGAAGACATGGAAATAAGGGCATCATTTCAAAAATTTTGCCTAGACATGATATGCCTTATTTACAAGATGGAAGACCTATTGATATGGTCTTGAATCCATTAGGAGTACCTTCAAGAATGAATGTCGGGCAAATATTTGAATGTTCGCTCGGGTTAGCGGGGGATTTGCTAGATCGACATTATCGAATAGGTCCTTTTGATGAAAAATATGAACAAGAGGCCTCTCGCAAATTAGTGTTTTCTGAATTATATGAAGCGAGCAAGAAAACAGCTAATCCCTGGGTATTTGAACCCGAATATCCGGGAAAAAGTAAATTATTTGATGGACGAACGGGAGAGCCTTTTGAACAGCCTGTTATAATAGGCAAGCCTTATATCTTGAAATTAATTCATCAAGTTGATGATAAAATACACGGACGTTCCAGTGGACATTATGCACTTGTTACCCAACAACCACTTAGAGGAAGAGCGAAGCAAGGGGGTCAGCGAGTGGGAGAAATGGAGGTTTGGGCTCTTGAGGGATTTGGGGTTTCTCATATTTTACAAGAGATGCTCACATATAAATCGGATCATATTAGAGCGCGACAAGAAGTTCTTAGTACTACGGTGATTGGAGAAATAATTCCCAAACCTCAGGATGCTCCCGAATCTTTTCGATTACTGGTTCGAGAACTACGATCTTTGGCTTTGGAACTGAATCATTTCCTTATATCTGAGAAAAATTTTCAGATGACTAGGAAGGAAGTTTAATCGTAATGAATTCCAATATTTCTATATGATCGATTGGTATAAACATCAGCAACTCCGAATTGGATTAGTTTCACCTCAACAAATAAGTGCTTGGGCCACAAAAATACTTCCGAATGGACAGATTGTGGGAGAAGTGACCAAACCCTATACTTTTCATTACAAAACCAATAAACCAGAAAAAGATGGATTATTTTGTGAAAGAATTTTTGGACCTATAAAAAGTGGAATTTGCGCTTGTGGAAATTATCGCGTAATCGGAGATGAAAATGAAGATCCAAAATTTTGTGAACAGTGTGGCGTTCAGTTTGTTGATTCTCGAATACGAAGATATCAAATGGGCTACATCAAATTGGCATGCCCAGTAACTCATGTATGGTATTTGAAACGACTTCCTAGTTATATCGCGAATCTTTTAGATAAACCTCTTAAAGAATTGGAGGGCTTAGTATACTGCGATGTGTGATTTGATTGAAATTCTTTTTTTTTTTACAGTTTCGAAATAATAAACTGTCATCCTAGTTAATCGAATTGGGATGCCTTAGCTCTGACATGTTTCTTTCCAAAAAGAACATGAAACTCAGAATTGGGGGTTTTAGTCAATATTCCCCTCAAAAATGGAATTGGTCTATGGTCATTTCAGTAACAACTACATAAAAATTTCGAGTTGGACCTTGTGAAACTAGACTTTCTTGTGTGGGATAAAATTAATTCTTTTACTTTTTTTTTTTAACGTTAAAAAAAAAAAGAAAGGGAGATTGTTTATACGCAAGTACACAAAAAAGTCATGGCATGGTTTTAGGAATCTATACATCGCATATAGGTTTCAATAGCATAGTATAACCATCGAGGTGAATTTGGAACCTAAATGATCAAATGGAAGGTAAGAAAACATAGACAAGTAAATCCCGTATGAATTTCCCATAGTTTGGAATTGCTCATTCGCAGGGAAGTAGACTACTCAAGAATTTGACATTTTTGAATTTGAAGTTGGAATTGGGAGAATTGATGGGAATAAAGAATCTCGAAATTCTTCACATCGCCAAAGAGGACTGAATCCAAGAAATGCTGCATGGTCCTCCATGATAACTTGAGTAACGAGTAGCTCTGTGGTACGTTTTCCTTAGTTTGAAATAAAACAAGGTTTCTTTCGCTTTCTTTCGTGTCGAGCTGCTTGAGCCGGATGAAAGGAAACTTTCATGTCCGATTTTGAAAGGGGGGGCAATCTTTTAGGATCCTATCCAAATTTTTCTTTTGCTAGGCCCATAGCTAAAAAACCGACTTTCTTACGATTACGAGGTTCATTTAAATATGAAATCCAATCTTGGAAATATAGTATTCCACTATTTTTTACTACCTACGGCTTCAATACATTTCGAAATAGAGAAATTGCTACTGGTGCTGGCGCTATTCGAGAACAATTAGCCGATTTGGATTTGCGAATTATTATAGATTTTTCGTCGGTAGAATGGAAAGTTTTAGGGGAAGAAGGTCCTGCCGGAAATGAATGGGAAGATCGAAAAATAGGTAGACGAAAAGATTTTTTGGTTAGACGCATCGAATTAGCTAAGCATTTTATTCGAACAAACATAGAACCAGAATGGATGGTTTTATGTCTATTACCAGTTCTTCCTCCGGAACTAAGACCGATTATTCAGCTAGATGGGGGGAAACTAATGAGTTCCGATATTAATGAACTGTATCGTAGAGTTATCTATCGGAATAATACTCTTACTGATCTATTAACAACAAGTAGATCTACACCCGGAGAATTAGTACTGTGTCAGGAAAAATTAGTACAAGAAGCCGTGGATACACTTCTTGATAATGGAATCCGAGGCCAACCAATGAGGGACGGTCATACTAAAGTTTACAAATCTTTTTCGGATATAATCGAAGGGAAAGAGGGAAGATTTCGTGAAACTATGCTTGGTAAACGAGTTGATTATTCGGGGCGTTCCGTCATTGTTGTAGGACCTTCACTTTCATTACATCAATGCGGATTGCCTCGCGAAATAGCCATAGAGCTATTTCAGACATTTGTAATTCGGGGTCTAATTAGACAACATTTTGCCTCAAATATTGGAGTTGCTAAGAGTAAAATTCGGGAAAAAGAGCCCATTGTCTGGGAAATACTTCAGGAAGTAATGCAGGGGCATCCTGTATTACTCAATAGGGCCCCCACTTTGCATAGATTAGGTATACAAGCATTTCAACCCATTTTAGTAGAGGGACGTGCCATTTGTTTACATCCCTTAGTTTGTAAGGGATTCAATGCAGATTTTGATGGGGATCAAATGGCTGTTCATATACCTTTATCAGTAGAGGCGCAAGCGGAAGCTCGTTTACTTATGTTTTCGCATATGAATCTCTTGTCTCCAGCTATCGGAGATCCTATTTGCGTACCCACGCAAGATATGCTTATGGGTTTATATATATTAACAAGCGGGAATCGAAGAGGGATTTATGCCAATAGATATAATGCATCCAATCGAAAAACTCATCAAAATGAATCAATTGACCATAATAATAATAAGTATATGAAAGAACCGTTTTTTTGTAATTCCTATGATGCAATTGGCGCTTATTGGCAAAAAAAAATTGGTTTAAATAGTCCTTTATGGATCCGATGGCAAGGACATGAAGGTGTTATTGCTTCAAGAGAAACGCCTCACCAAGTTCACTATGAGTCTATGGGTACCTATCAGGAAATTTATGAAAACTATCTAATACTACGAAGTATAAAAAAAAAAATTCTTTGTATATACATTCGAACCACTGTTGGTCATATTTCTCTTTATCGAGAAATTGAAGAAGCGATACAAGGTTTTTCTCAAGCCTGTGCAGCCAAATTTTTTATAGGTATAGAAACAAAGGTTTGAGATAGACTATTGGTACATTAGTGACACAAATTCATATTTCTTCCGGTTTCCTCGAGTAGAGACATAATTTGTTACTTTCTATACGAATTCGAATTGAGAAAAGTAAGTTTTTCAATCATTGACTCAAATTCATTGTCGAACCCGACTTAACGAAAAATGGAGGTATTTATGGCCGAACGGGCCAATTTGGTCTTTCCCAATAAAGTCATAGATGGAACTGCCATTAAAAGAATTATTACTAGATTAATAGAGCATTTCGGAATGGCATATACATCCCACATACTGGATCAAGTAAAAACTGTGGGTTTCCAACAAGCCACTGCTACATCCATTTCATTAGGAATTGATGATCTTTTAACAATACCTTCTAAGGGATGGTTAGTTCAAGATATTGAACAACAAAATTTTATTTTTGAAAACCACTACCGTTATGGAAATGTACATGCGATAGAAAAATTACGCCAATCCATTGAGGTATGGTATGCTACAAGTGAGTATTTACGACACGAAATGACTCTTAACTTTCGGATGACAGACCCGTTCAATCCTGTGCATATAATGTCTTTTTCGGGAGCTAGAGGAAATGCATCTCAAGTTCACCAATTAGTAGGTATGAGAGGATTAATGTCAGATCCTCAAGGGCAAATGATTGATTTACCTATTCAAAGTAATTTAGGAGAAGGACTGTCATTAACCGAATATATTATTTCTTGTTATGGAGCTCGAAAGGGAGTTGTGGATACCGCTGTACGAACATCCGATGCTGGATATCTTACGCGCCGACTTGTTGAAGTAGTTCAACACATTGTTGTACGGCGAACAGATTGTGGGACCACCCGAGGGATTTCTGTGAGTCCTCGAAAGGAGATGATACCAGAAAGAATTTTTATCCAAACCTTAATAGGTCGCGTATTAGCAGACAATCTCTATATAGGTCGACGTTGCATTGCCATCCGGAATCAAGATATTGGGGTCGGACTTATCAATCGATTTATAAACTTTCCCTCAATCCCAATATCTATTCGAACTCCTTTTACTTGTAGGAGTACCGCTTGGATCTGTCGCTTGTGTTATGGGCGGAGTCCTACTCATGGAGATTTGGTAGAATTGGGAGAAGCTGTAGGGATTATTGCGGGGCAATCCATTGGAGAGCCGGGTACTCAACTAACATTAAGAACATTTCATACTGGCGGAGTATTCACAGGGGGTATCGCAGACCATGTACGAGCACCTTCTAATGGAAAAATTAAATTTAATGAAGATTTGGTTCATCCGACACGTACACGTCATGGCCATCCAGCTTTTTTATGTTATATAAATTTGGATTTAATTATTGAGAGTCAAGATACTGTACATAACGTGACTATTCCACCCAAAAGTTTTCTTTTAGTTCAAAATTCTCAATATGTAGAATCCGAACAAGTGATTGCTGAAATTTGTGCGGGAGCATCTACTTTGAATTTTAAAGAGAAGGTTCGAAAACATATTTATTCTGAATCAGAAGGGGAAATGCACTGGAGTACTAATGTCTACCATACACCTGAATTTACATATAGTAATGTCCATCTCTTAGCAAAAACAAGCCATTTATGGATATTATCAGGACACACGTACAAATTAAACATAGGAACTGTTTCAGTATATAATGATCAAGATCAAATAAACACCCATTTTCTTTCTATGGAAAGAAAAGATAGTTGGAGTCAAGCAGGCGATAATGATCAAGCTAACTACAAATTTTGTAGTTTACCTATTTTGAATAAAAATGAAAAAAAGATTCTTGATGATTCAAAATTCGATCAAATCCTATGTATTGGTTGTTGTAATCGTAACTCCACTGCTATTCTTCACGAAAATTTTTTTTTATTATCAAAAAGGCGAAAAAATAGATTTATTGTTCCATTTCAATCCATTGAAGAGCGGGAAACAGAAAAACTGACCCACTTTCACATTGCAATTGAAATGCCCCCAAATGGTATTTTGCGTAGCAATAGTATTTTTGCTTATTTTGACGACCCCCAATACCAAAGAAGGAGTTCCGGTATTACTAACTATGGTACTTTAGGCGTGCATTCAATAGTCAAAAAAGAAGATTTGATTGAGCATCGCGGAGTCAAAGAATGGAATCCAAAAAACCAAATCAAAGTCAATCGCTTTTTTTTCATTCCCGAAGAAGTTTATATTTTATCCGAATCTTCGCCTTTAATGGTACGGAACAATAGTATCATTGGAAAAGATACCCCAATCACTTTGAATATTAAAAGTAGAGTAGGTGGATTGGTTCGCGTGGAGAAAAAAAAAAAAAAATTGGAACTTAAAATATTTTCTGGAGATCTTCATTTTCCAGGAGAGATAGATAAGATCTCCAGACACAGTGGTTTTTTGATACCACCTGGAACACGACAAACGAATTCGCCCAATTCTAACGAATCTACACAAGTTAAAAACTGGATCTATGTCCAATGCCTTACACCGAGTAAAAAAAAGTATTTTGGTTTAGTTCGTCCAGTAATCAGATATGAAATAGCTGACGGTATCAATCTAGAAACGATTTTTTCTCAGGATTTATTACAAGAAAACGATAATTTGAAACTTCGAGTTGTCAATTATATTCTCTATGGCAATAGTAAACCAATTCTGGGAATTTCGGATACAAGTATTCAATTAGTTCGTACTGGTTTAGTATTGAATTGGGAACAACACAAAAAGAATTTTTTTCGTGAAGAGGCTTGTGCTTCTTTTGTTGAAGTTCGTACCCAAGGGATTAGTCAGGATTTCCTAAAAATAAACTTAGTGAAATCCCCTATTTCATTTATCAGCAGAAAAAGACAGGATTCATCAGATTTCGAATTAATCTCATCTTCTAGGACCTATAGTAATCCATTTTTTTCAATTTTGTCTAACCCAAGCACAAAGATTCAACAATCAATTAACCATAAACAACATCATGGAACTTTTAGTACTGTATTGAAACGAACTAAAAAATGCCAATCGTTGATACTTTTGTCATCATTAAATTGTTTTCGAATAGATCCAGTCAAGAATGTAAAAGATTCCACTGTACTAAACGAATCAATTCAAATAAATTATTTTAGTCCAACTCGGAATTCCTTGTTTGGACCGTTAGGGACAACTCTTCAAATTTTAAACTCTTTTTCCGTTTCGAATTTTATAACTCATAATCCAATCTCAGTAACTAAATATTTGAAACTTGATAATTTGAATCAGCGTTTTCAAATGATGAAATTGTTTTTAATCGATGAAAATTGGAGAATTGTAAATTTTGATCCTTGTGGTAGCCGCGTTTTAAATTCATTTAATTTGACTTGGGCTTTTCAGAATCATAATTATAATTGGAATTATTACGATCAAAAAGTGACACTAATTATTCTGGGAGAATTTTTTTGTGAAACCGGCTCTAAATCTAAAGAAGGACCTACAATCCGATCCGGTCAAATTATAATTGTTGACCTTGATTCTCTAGTAGTAAGATCGGCTAAACCTTATTTGGCTACTCCGGGAGCAACGGTTCATGGGAATTATGGAGAAATCCTCTCTGCCGGAGATACTTTAGTTACATGTATATATGAAAAATCAAGATCGGGTGATATAACACAAGGTCTGCCAAAAGTAGAACAAGTCTTAGAAGTACGGTCAATTGAGTCAATATCCTCAAATCTCGAAAAGCGAGTTGAGAGTTGGAACGAGTGTATAACAAGAATTTTTGGAATTCCGTGGGGATTCTTGATTGGGGCGGAGCTAACGCTAGTGCAAAGTCGTATCTCTTTGGTTAACAAAATCCAAAAGGTTTATCGGTCCCAGGGGGTGCAAATCCATAATAAGCATATAGAAATTATTGTTCGACAAATAACATCCAAAGTTTTGGTTTCAGAAGATGGAATGTCTAATGTTTTTTTACCCGGAGAACTAATTGGATTGTTGCGAGCAGAACGAACAGGACGCGCTTTGGAAGAATCAATTTGTTATCGATCCGTCTTATTAGGAATAACGAGAACATCTCTGAATACTCAAAGTTTCATATCCGAGGCGAGCTTTCAAGAGACGGCTCGTGTTTTATCAAAAGCTGCTCTCCGTGGTCGTATCGATTGGTTGAAAGGCCTAAAAGAAAATGTTGTTTTAGGTAGTTTGATCCCCCTTGGAACTGGATTCCCCGGATTAGTGCAGCAGTCAAAGCAATCTCAAAATTTACTTTTCAAAATAAAAAAAAATAATTTTTTTGATGGTGAAATGAGAAATATTTTGTTACACCACAGAGAGTTCTTTGATTCGTGTATTTCAAAAAATTGATACGATAGAACAATCAATTTTTGAATTTTTTACATTTCTTTAATATATTCCCGACTTTTTTTAGTCTTAATTTGGACTAATTTTTATATTTTTTTGTTATAGTAATAGAAAAAAAAAATCACTAGAAATTAATCGAATAATAGCAAGCAATACCACGAAATTGATTGCTTGGGTCCTGTCCCAATGGGACAATCGACAGCAAAAGAGAAGGTTCCATGGGAACAATTATATATTTCAGATTGCAAGATGTTTCATCTCTTTTTTTTTTTCAAAGAACAAACAAGAGAGGGAGTGTGAGGAAAAATGCTAAGAAGATATTGGAACATTAATTTGGAAGAGATGCTCGAAGCGGGAGTTCATTTTGGTCATGGTAGTAAAAAATGGAATCCACGAATGGAACCTTATATCTCTGCAAAACGTAAAGGTATTCATATTACAAATCTTACTAAAACTGCTCGTTTTTTATCCGAAGCTTGTGATTTAGTTTTTGATGCAGCAAGCAGACGAAAACAATTTTTAATTGTTGGTACGAAAAAAAAAGTAGCGGATTCGGTAGTTCGGGCTGCAAAAAAAGCACGATGTCATTATGTTAATAAGAAATGGCTTAGCGGACTTTTAACAAATTGGTCCACTACCGAAATGAGACTTCAAAAATTTCGGGATTTACGAATAAAACAAAAGACAGGGGAATTGAACCGTCTTCCAAAAAGGGATGCGGCTCGAGTGAAGAGACAGTTATCGCACTTGCAAACATATCTCTACGGGATAAAATATATGGCGGGATTGCCCGATATTGTGATAATTCTTGATCAGCAAGAAGAATATAGGGCTCTTCGAGAATGTCTCACTTTGGGAATTCCAACAATTTGTTTAAGTGATACAAATTGTGACCCAGATCTTGCGGATATTTCGATTCCTGCTAATGATGATGCTATAGCTTCAATTCGATTAATTCTTAACAAATTGATATTTGCAATTTGTGAAGGTCGTTCTAGCTATATACAAGAGCTCTGATTAATAATTAAGATACATATACAGAATATTAGATATATCAAATTGTTTTGTAAACACCATCCATTTTGGAATCGGTTACTATTTTTTTTTAATTACGGAAACTAGATAAATAAATCTGTAAAACTGATGTAAAAAGTTCGTGGCCAACAAACCTAAAATAGCTAATTTTAGTTAGCACATTGAAAAAAAAGGGCGAATCAAAATAATTTCTTTAAACGTTTTCTTTCAGAGGGCAATATGACTGTTTTATCATGTTCCAGCAGCACATTAAAGGGTTTATATGATCTATCTGTTGTCGAAGTAGGCCAACATTTTTATTGGAAACTCGGAACTTTCCAAGTCCATGCCCAAGTCCTTATAACTTCTTGGGTGGTAATTGCTATTTTATTAGGCTCGGCCATTGTAGCTCTTCGGAATCCACAAACCATTCCCACAGGGGGTCAAAATTTCTTTGAATATGTCCTTGAATTTATTCGATCCGTCAGTAAAACCCAAATTGGGGAAGAATATAGTCCCTGGGTTCCTTTTATTGGAACTTTATTTCTTTTTATTTTTGTTTCGAATTGGTCGGGTGCGCTTTTACCTTGGAAACTTATAGAGTTACCGCATGGCGAGTTAGCTGCACCTACGAATGATATAAATACTACCGTTGCTTTAGCTTTACTTACGTCAATAGCCTATTTTTATGCCGGACTTAGTAAAAAAGGTTTAAGTTATTTTGGTAAATATATTCAACCAACTCCAATTCTTTTACCGATTAATATTTTAGAAGATTTTACAAAACCCTTATCACTTAGCTTTCGACTTTTTGGGAATATATTAGCGGATGAATTAGTGGTTGTTGTTCTTGTTTCTTTAGTACCTCTAGTGGTTCCTATACCTGTCATGCTTCTTGGATTATTTACAAGTGGTATTCAAGCTCTTATTTTTGCAACTTTAGCTGCTGCTTATATAGGTGAATCCATGGAAGGGCATCATTGATTCATTTTCCATTTTTTTTTTTTAGATTCTTCCAATAAAATAAACAAAAAAAAAAAAAAAGTTTTCTAGTCTCAATTGAGTCGCATTTGAGTCTTTTTTTAAGCAATTTTACAATTCACTAAAAAAGTGCTGATTGGGATTACTCAATTCCTATTGATTGGTTAGGATAATCATAACAATAAGTGACTCGTTTCTAATTTCAAAATGAAAGTGAAAGAAATGACTATCTGGTTTACGTTATACAAGAAACACATGTATATGTAATAGTAAGTATTAACTAATTATGTATGGATATAAATAATCTCTTTTACGACTATTACTAATTGAGATTCTGATTGATTGGAATCCCTAGTGTAGATGGTTGACTAGTCTTCTACGTCAATTCCAAATTGCTAACTACTTTATTTTGTAGATATGCCGATTCAATAAAAATAGGATAAAGAGCGCTAGACTGAGTAATTCATAATTTTTAGTTAGTGTATGATTGTATCATTAACCATTTCCGTTTTTTTTTTTTTTTTGGTGCGAGGACTTTTTCATGAATCCATTGATTTCTGCCGCTTCCGTTATTGCTGCTGGCTTGGCCGTTGGGCTTGCTTCGATTGGACCTGGGGTTGGTCAAGGTACTGCTGCAGGACAAGCTGTAGAAGGTATCGCGAGACAACCGGAAGCCGAAGGGAAAATCCGGGGTACTTTATTGCTTAGTTTAGCTTTTATGGAAGCTTTAACCATTTATGGACTTGTTGTAGCCTTAGCCCTTTTATTTGCAAATCCGTTTGTATAATCGAATTTTAACAAACAATCTTTTTTTGTTTTGACTTGGGATTTGATGATTGTTTTTTTTTTTTTTGCAATTCTATCCCAAGTTGATACTTAGAACTATTTAGTAGTACTTAGGTTTTTTGGTACAATAACCCATGGGAAGGACTGATTTAGGGATCAGGAATTAGTATATCGATTCGCTTTCTTCCTTCCCATTCATCTATTGATTCAATTCAATTTTACGTAAATTTAGTCTTGGAACCACGTAACTATTTCGTGATTCATATAGCCTTGGGAGTGAATATCATATTCAAATATATTTGGTTTTATTCCCAATACAGGTTTCTAATTGGAAATCTATTTCCAAATAGAAGTGAGTCTGAATTTATTTCAAACGAGGCAAAGCACTAAATAAAACGGAATCAAATAGTAAATAATTCAAACTAAAATAAAATAATAATAAAATTATTCACTTTAGAACTCAAAGAACTAAATAACTAATAGTCTAATTCATTTTAGAATAATAAAAATGAATAAATCGAATCTATACGAACTATAAAAAAAATAGAGAATTAATCTGTCTATACTAGAAGAGGAGATCCTATGAAAACAGTAACCGATTCTTTCGTTTTTTTGGCTCACTGGCCATCCGCCGGGAGTTTCGGATTCAATACCGATATTTTAGCAACAAATCCAATAAATCTAAGTGTAGTCCTTGGTATATTGATTTTTTTTGGAAAGGGAGTGTGTGCGAGTTGTTGATTTCACGAATCGGCTGAATTGATCCAGCTGCACTTTTTTTTAGTTTAACTAAGACAAAAACTGTGCATAATCCTGCGAATTACTTATGAATAAATTCACACCTCATCTGTAAGAACCATAGCATTTCGTGATTTATTGGTAAATAAACTTTGATTCTCTAGAAACCAATATTGAGGAACCAGTAACATGGTTAAATCGAAACTTTTTAAAGTCCAGACATAGCAAAGTATTCTTTCTACTTCATACTATAAGGTTACTAACGTTAATTACTACAATGTTACTAACGTTAATAAAAACAAAGGTTTACAAAAAAATGAATAATTGAAAGTTGTTTTTGACATACAACACTCATGTCAAAAACCTGATTTAAACTCATTTTTTTTTAATAAAAAATAAATGAGGGAGTTCATCCAATCTTCTTCAATGCTCAATTGATAACCTATAGATAAAAAAATTGTTTGGATTTGAAGAAAAAAAGAAACAACTCTACTGACAATTAATTGTTTGATACAAAGAGTCCTCCGAATATTTCAATCGTAAATTAGTTGACTAGTGGTTTTTGAATATCAATTGTCAATTGAGATACAAGAAAAAGAGGATAGGCTCAATACAGTCGAAAACGATATGGAAATTTACCATAAGAAATTGAACTAGTTGAGCGTGAGAGCCAAATGAATTGAAAAATTCATGTTTGGTTCGGGAAGGGATTATGAAAATTTTTTAATGAATGGAAAAATAATCTACTTTCATTAAGTGATTTATTAGATAATCGAAAACAGAGGATTGTGAATACAATTCGAAATTCTGAAGAATTACGTCAAGGGGCTATTGAACAGTTAAAGAAAGCCCAACTTCGCTTACGCCAAGTCGAAATTGAAGCGGATCAGTATCGAGTGAACGGATACGGGGAGATAGAACGAGAAAAATTGAATTTAATTAATTCAACTTCGGAAACCTTAGAACAATTCGAAAATTCCAACAATGAAATAATTAATTTTGAACAAGAAAGGGCACTTAATCACGTGCGACAACGAGTTTTCCAACAAGCCTTAGAAGGAGCTTTAGGAACTCTGAATAGTCGTTTAAACAACGAATTACATTTACGTACCATCAGTGCTAATATTGGCATGTTGGTAACAATAAAAGAAATAACTGATTAGTCCTTCTGCTATAGTCTAGGGGCATTATTTTTTTTTCAACAAAGGAAGAAATACTCATGGTAACCATTCGAGCCGACGAGATTAGTAATATTATTCGTGAACGTATTGAGCAATATAATAGAGAAGTAAAGATTGTAAACACGGGGACCGTACTTCAAGTAGGCGATGGTATTGCTCGTATTTATGGTCTTAATGAAGTAATGGCCGGTGAATTAGTCGAATTTGCAGAGGGTACGATAGGAATTGCTCTTAATTTGGAATCCCATAATGTTGGTGTTGTCTTAATGGGTGACGGTTTGCTGATACAAGAGGGAAGTTCGGTAAAAGCAACAGGAAAAATTGCTCAGGTTCCTGTGAGTGAAGCTTATTTAGGTCGTGTTATCAACGCTCTCGGTAAACCTATTGATGGTCGCGGTGAAATTGCATCTTCGGAATCTCGGTTAATTGAATCGCCTGCTCCGGGTATTATTTCAAGACGGTCCGTGTATGAGCCGCTTCAAACAGGACTTATAGCTATTGATTCAATGATCCCGATAGGACGTGGGCAACGAGAATTAATTATTGGGGATAGACAGACCGGGAAAACGGCAGTAGCCACAGATACAATTCTAAATCAACAAGGACAGAATGTAATATGTGTTTATGTAGCTATTGGTCAAAAAGCATCTTCGGTAGCTCAAGTAGTGACTACCTTACAGGAAAGAGGAGCAATGAAATATACTACTATTGTAGCCGAAACAGCAGCTTCCCCAGCTACATTACAATACCTCGCTCCTTATACAGGCGCGGCTTTAGCTGAATATTTCATGTATCGTAAACAACATACTTTAATCATTTATGATGATCTTTCCAAACAAGCGCAGGCTTATCGTCAAATGTCACTTTTATTACGCAGACCACCCGGCCGTGAAGCTTATCCAGGAGATGTTTTTTATTTACATTCACGCCTTTTAGAACGAGCCGCAAAATTAAGTTCGAGTTTAGGGGAAGGCAGTATGACTGCGTTACCAATCGTTGAGACCCAATCCGGAGATGTTTCCGCTTATATTCCTACTAATGTAATTTCCATTACTGATGGACAAATATTCTTATCGGCTGATCTATTCAATTCTGGAATCCGACCTGCGATTAATGTCGGTATTTCCGTTTCGCGAGTCGGATCCGCAGCTCAAATTAAAGCGATGAAACAAGTTGCTGGGAAATTAAAATTAGAATTGGCCCAATTTTTAGAATTAGAAGCCTTTGCGCAATTCGCTTCTGATCTGGATAAAGGTAGTCAGAATCAATTGGAACGAGGACGACGTTTACGTGAGTTACTAAAACAATCCCAATCAAATCCTCTAACAGTGGACGAACAAATAATGACTATTTATGCCGGAACGAATGGATATCTTGATTCATTCGAAATTGGACAAGTACGAGATTTTCTTGATGAGCTACGGACTTACTTAAAAAATAATAAACCTCAGTTCCAAGAAATCATCTCTTCTACGAAAACATTTACGAAAGAAGCGGAAAACCTTTTAAAAGAAGCTATTCAAGAACAGACGCAACGTTTTCGACTTAAGTAACAAGTCTAACGAAATTGATTTTCTCCGTTTATTAGGATATACCTAAACTAAAAATCGACCAATAGTTAACCAAAAATGGAACTAAAACCCCGAAAAAAAAAAGAATACTAGAAATGCAAAATTTACGCGGCCAAGAAAAATTCTCTATTTAACGTTCGAAAATCTTCTAAAATGCCAACTATTACTAAAAATAGATATACTACTAGATGAAAAAATCCTGCGTCCAATAGGATTTGAACCTATACCAAAGGTTTAGAAGACCTCTGTCCTATCCATTAGACAATGGACGCTTTTTGATTTCCCTTTTTTATTCGTTTTTTGTAATCTCTTTCCTCTATAATATCCTTCCTAATTTAGAAAAACTAGTGATAAGTGAGATCAGTTATAAAATTCTCTTATCTTATATTCTTAGTTGACTTATCTTATATTCTTAGTTGATTTTAATCTCACTTAAATATCGAAATTTCTTTTGTTTGCTAAAAAAATAAACCCCCTTTGATGGAATATTAGTGCAGTAAATAAGTAATAAATTCTTGACTCGCGATAAAAAAACGTACTGTAAATCTAGGTATCCAAAATTACAATTTTACAAAAAAAAAAAAAGAAATAATGAAATAATAAAGTAGGCAATCTAAAATAAAAATACTAGTAAGTTTATTTTTTTTTTTTTTAGTATTATTAATCTAAAAAAAAAAATTATGCATGATAAATAAAATCAAAAAACACGTTTTCTTTTATTTTGTGATTCTGCGTATTCAAATTTTGGGTAGTAGAATAATTAGATCAACTTCCGATAGATAGAATCTATCAAACGAAAAAAAAAACGAACTTTATTTAATAGCATATACTCCTATTGAGTCCTATTGATGGATAACGATAAAAAAAAGATCGAAAAACAAAAGAAAAAGTTCTCTATTCTCGCTAAGGTATAATCCTTAATGAGTGTATAGGGTGAGAGCGGGTAGCGGGAATCGAACCCGCATCGTTAGCTTGGAAGGCTAGGGGTTATAGTCGATGTTTATTCATTCTATTAAACATCTCTAATTCAAAACAGAACATGAAACTTTGGTTTCATTCGGCTCCTTTATGGAATAGGTAAAAATTGGTAAATATGATCTCGCCAACTAATCCATCCGATGCACGCAAAAACAAGTGAACCATACACTATCCATAATATCTATGTCAGCCCCTGGGGTTTGTTTATTTAATTGAATCCTTTTTTAATAACTCGCTTGCTAGATAATCCCTCTAGATGGGGGATTTAAATATTCTTTCTAGTTACTTCGTTCTATATTTCGATTTGAGTTTTTCTGAACAATCTTTAGGAAAAGAAGTTTTTTTTTTCGACCGAGCTAAAACAAGATCGATGTCTTTAGTAAACCAAAGTCATCGTTTACTGCTTAATTAGATTTTGCTTTCCTTTCGATTATTTAAAATAAATAAACGAAAAAAAGATTTAGTTACGATTCGAAATAGAGGAAATCTAAATTTCTTTATCCATAGATCTGGTATTATACTTAGTTTATTGGAAGTATGGATCCAATTTCCAAAATTATGTTTCATAATTTGCTAATCCAATTGTTTTATTGATTCTCGGATCCAAATTATGAGAATGTATATTTTTCCTTGAGTTTTTCATTGATAGGTAAAGGAGTTCCTCCTTTTAAGAAATAAAGTTTTTGTTCGGAATAGGAACCGAAAGATCCTCTAACAAATCCTTAGAGGTAGACTTACTAAAACGAATCACACTTTTACCACTAAACTATACCCGCTACGATTTGATTATTGTATATAAAAAAACCTTTTGTCAAGTAATAGGATAGAAAGTGGGTCAGAAAAAGAGAGTTAGAATATTCGTTTTTTAGAAGAACCACCAAGATTTTGAAAAATGCAAAAAAAAAACTACGAATACTTAAATAAAAAAAAAAGGTACTCTATTTTTGGGGATAGATTTTTTTAGTTTAGCCAATCCATATAACAAATTCAACTTTTTTCTATTTTAACTTGGTAGTTCTATTTTAAACGTTTTTTTTAATTAATATAAATCTATATGAGAACTTTTTTTTTTCGTTTTGAATCTAATTTAAAATCAACTCAATTCAAACAAGATAGTTTCTTTTGTATGTTTCGAAATTGAAGAGTTAAAAAAATACAAAAGAAACTATCTTAGTCGGTAAAGAAATCCAATTCGAGGAAGAGAAGTTTTTTTTTCAATTTTTCAAAAAAAAAAAAACGATTTCGAAAATGGATTCCCCAAAAATACTAAAACTAATGAAATAAAAATCTATCCTATATATTATAATAAGAATACGGAAACCAAGAATAAGTAAAAGAACGACAAAAAAGGGACACAAGCACTGTTCTTTTTTTGTAATCTTCCTTATTTTGTAAGATAGGATTATGATAACAAGTGTAATTAACCAACCCTTTTCGGAAAGATGGCTGAGTGGCCTAAAGCGTCGGATTGCTAATCCGTTGTACGAATTTTTTGTACCGAGGGTTCGAATCCCTCTCTTTCCGGCTGAGTGCTTGGTCTTGTTTTTTTTTTTTTATTATTATTATTCTCTTTAATAATGTATTTGAAACGTTATTAAATGAAATAGTTAACAATGGAGAAAAGATCAAATCTCAAGAACATAAAAAAGCAAACAAAGCAAGAAAAAACCTTTTGTTTTATTCTTCACGTCCCGGATTACGTCCCGGATCATTAGATAAAAATCCGAAGATGAAGAGTGAAACAAATAATATCACTACTGTGTAGACAAAAAGTTTGAGAGTAAGCATTACACAATCTCCAAGATCTTTTTTGGTTGAAAAAAAAAAAAGAAAAGAGATTCTCTAGTTTGATTTTAGATCACAATCAATGCATTGAAAATGATAAATGACGTTTTTTCTAACTATCTATTATATAAACCCTATACGATTATATATAAGACATATACAAATATATATAAGACATATAAAAAACGCGTACCTTTTTTAAAATCTTATCGAAAACTCACAGCAGCTTGCCAAACAAAGGCTAATAGAAAAAATAACAAAGGAATCACTGGCATAAAATCTACAATTGGATTTAAAAAAGCATAAGCTTCGGGCAATTTTGTGAAGAAAAAACTACTTGAATATAGGGCAGAATTAAAACAGATACAAATCAAACTAAAAATATTAAGCATAACAAATATTTTGTTCTTGAAGATAATTCGATTTTTACTAAGTTAGGAATACTGATAAAAAAAATAAGATAAAAAAAAAAAGAAGGTAGACTCACAATCTTTCTTAAAGTTTCTGCAAAGAACCTTTAAGCTTATCCAAACAAATTTTTGTTTTCAAATAAATAAATAAAAAAAAAAAAAGAAAAAAAAATCCTATTTTTCTATTTTCCTAAAAAAGAGTTATACGGATTTTATACATATCTAAAATCTCTTAATTGAATTATATATTATGATCAATAAATTTGTTTTAAGTCTATATCTACCTCTTTACCTATAAAAATGAGACCAATAACCTAAATCTGGTAACTTTTGAAAAATGGATTTAGATGAAAAGGGATTTAGAGAGAGAGGATAGTTGACAAAAAATCAATATATATAGTATTATTTATGTTGAATAGCAATCTGAATGATTCCACCAATACGTGGGACGTGGCCGAGTGGTAAGGCAACGGGTTTTGGTCCCGGTGTTCGAAGGTTCGAATCCTTTCGTCCCAGACCTTTAAATAGGACATCTAAAGAATCACAATTTTTGAATAATTTTGTTTTTGTTGTTTAGACGCATTATATTATTAATAATTAATTTATAAATTCGTTTTGATTTATTTAAAAAATACAAAATTAATAATAATAAGCTAGATAGATTTTCAATTCACGAAAAAATAACAAGACCTTTTGCATATAGGTTTTTTTTTCAGATGCGAAAAACGAGTTTGACCCCTTTTATGCTCTAATTCAAGATTGTATTGCGTATTAACGACACTTGAAACAATTCGGTACGATAAAAGAACTAAAAAAAAAAGCGTTTCATTCCAAAAAACACTAAAGAATACGCTCTTGCTCTTTTGTTCAAGAAGTTTTATGTTTGTGAGGTGTTGTTTAGATCTAGAATTTAAATAGAATACCCGGTATAACAAAGAACTATCCAATTCAATTGAATTTTTTTTTTATTCTTTTTTTATTCAGGATTTGCTATGAATTTTAGCATTTTGATTATTCAAATCAACTGATTTTATTCATTGTTCAGTATGGATTTTGTTTGTCACCCTATTCATATTGACAACAAGAGAGGAACTATATATAATCCAATCTAAGTAAATACAGTTTGTCTCAACGTATCATCTTTTTTTTTATTAATGTATTTTTTTTCGTTAATGTTTTAAATTGAATATTTCTTTCCTTTTTGCATAATATTTCTTTCCTTTTTGCATAATATTTCTTTCCTTTTTGCATATTGATTGAATTTCTATTGATATTGAATTTTTTTATGTATTTGGGATGTATTTTGATTGTATCAATCTAACAACTAAAATCTATTTTTTATTTTTTCGGGTTGCTAACTCAATGGTAGAGTACTCGGCTTTTAAGTGCGACTAACAGCTTTTACACATTTGTATGAAAAAAAAACTTCGTCCCTACTATCGGTATTGTTTGTAAGACTACGACTGATCCGGAAAGGAATGACTGGAAAAAGCAGCATGTCGTATCAATGAAGAATTCGTCAACTACTTTTTTTTTTATTTTACCGACTCGACTGAAAATATTGTTTTCATTTTTGGTCCGGAAGATAAACACCGAAATTCTAAGTTTGTCGAATGAATAAATGGATAAAGCCTTGGATCTTCAATTAATTAGATAAAGGAAAACTAAAAAAGCAACGAGCTTATGTTCTCAATTTGAATTATTATTCAATCTAATTAGATGTTAAAACTAGATTAGTAACCGATGTGTGAAAGGCTTCCTTCTAAGCCTTTATTTATTTTTTTTTACTAAATCCTAACTATTCCGTGGAGATAAATGTGTAGAATAAAGAGTATAATGATCAAAAAAGATTCCAAAATCAAAAGAGCGATTGACTTGTCAAAGTAAAGGATTTTTAACTATCCTTTTTTTATGCTTATGGTATAATAAACAAACCATTTGAATTTGTTGTAATACAAAGTAAAAAAGGAGGACGTGAGAGAATCCGTTCATTAATTTATTTTCAAGGTACCTATTTGTTTTCTTATTACTTTGTTTTTACTCTATCGCACTATGTATCCGTTTAAAACTTCAAAAATACCATGTCCTTGCTTTAATCAAAAATAGACTTGACTAAAAATCGAATGGGAAAAGAACAAGATCAAAAATATATAGATCTAGCCAAATCTGGTAAAAAGGACTTCCTATACCCACTTATCCTTCAAGAGTATATTTATACACTAGCTCATGAGCATAATTTAAATAGATATACATTGTTGGAAAATTTAGGTTATGACACAAAATTGAGTTTTTTAATTGTAAAACGTTTAATTGCTCGAATGCAGCACCAGAATTATTTCCGTTTTTCTTCGGAAGATTTTAAACAAAATATTTTTTTTAGATACAACAAGGTTTTGTATTCTCAAAAAATATCAGAAGGATTTGCAATCATTGTGGAAATTCCCTTTTTCCTTCAATTTGGAACTTCTTTCCAAAATTTGGAAAAAAAATTGGAAATAGTCAAAGTTCAAAATTTACAATCAATTCATTCAATATTTCCGTTTGTCGAGGATCAATTTTCCCATTTCAATTTTGTGTTCGATGGGTTACTCCCATATCCCATTCATCTCGAGAAATTGGTTCAAATTCTTCGTTACTGGTTAAAAGATCCTTACTCTTTGCATTTTTTACGATTGTTTCTTCATGAGTATTGGAATGCTAACAATCCTTTTTTTCAAAAAAAAGCAAATTCCTTTTTGGAAAAAAAAAATCTAAGATTATTTTTGTTTTTATATAATGCTTATATATATGAATACGAATCTATTTTTTTTTTTATTCGTAGCCAATTTTGTCATTTACCAGCAAAACGTTTTAAGGTTTTTTTTGAGAGAAACTACTTTTATGCAAAAGTAAACAATTTTACAAAAGTTTTTGCTAACCGTTTTCCCCTTAAGCTAGAGGTGTTTAAAGATCCGAACCTACATTATATTCGATATCAAGGAAAATTGGTTTTTGGTATAAGGGGAATGCCACTTCTAATGACAAAATGGAAACACTACTTTGTTACTTTATTTGAATGTTATTTTGATGTATGGTTTCAACCAGACAAGATTCAGATCAGTTTATTATCGAAACAGTCTCTAACCTTTGTGGGTTATCTTTTGAGGTTAAAATTCACGCCTTGCGTGATACGAAGTCAAATGCTGCAAAAAGCCTTTAGTATCGATAATACTAGACATAATATGGAGACACTAATTCCCATTATTCCAATGATTGAATCATTGTCAAAAATGAAATTTTGTAACAAATTAGGACATCCCGTTAGCAAACCAACCTGGACGGATTTATTGGATTCAGATATTATTGACCGATTTTTGCGTCTATGCAAAAATCTCGCTCATTATTCTAGTGGATCTTCAAAAAAAAAAGTTTTGTATCAAATACATTATATACTTCGATTTGCTTGTCTCAAAACCTTGGCTCGTAAACATAAAATCTCTGTACGCGCTTTTTTGAAAAAACAAGGGTCCGCCTTTTTAGAAGAATTTTTTATCGAAGAACAGATTGCTTCTTTGATCTTCCCAAGAAATTCATCGAAATCTCCATATCCATTGAATCAATATAAAGATCGCCTTTGGTATTTGGATATTCTTTCTATTAATGATCTACTTAATCATAAGTAATTAATTGTGAAAACGTGTAAATCCGAATTGAATTATTCCAATTCAATAATCACTAAAGAATACCGATTCTTTAAAGGTTTTTTTAAAACAATGATTGACGTCAATTATGAAATGTTCATGCAATATAAATATACAAGTAAGGATTGAATAATTGAATATTCCATTTTTTGAATATTCAATTTTTTGCGTGGTTTTAGCTTGGTAAAACGTTGAGTTTTAGATGGATACGTAGGGAAAGCCGTGTGCTATAAAAAAGGCAAGCACGGCTTGGGGAGAGATTTTTGTGGCTATTTTTTTAATAGGTCAATTTTCTACTCCATCCGACTAGCTCCGGGTTCGAGTCCCGGGCAACCCATTTTTATTACTATAAAAAATTTTCATAAAAAACGTTTCAAAATTTAACGCAGATCAGCAAGATCGATTTTTTTTTTTGAATGCTCCTATTCGTGGCCACAGATGTATAAAGAAGATTATTTATAGTCTAAACTATATATTCTATATCAGTCAGTCATATAGAGGTGGTTACTCATTTTTGGGTTGGTAAATTTCTAGTTATCTTGGTGAATAAATTGAGAAGGCTATTGATCCGGATAGTTAGGAGGTACTTTTTTTTTATGATTCCCATTTCTATTATTCCAATTTTAAAGATTAGTAGTAACCAAAGACTCTGGAAATACGATACATTTAAAAAAAGTAAAATAAACTGGTGGGGATCAACAAATTATCAATTGTTCCGCATGCAAACTGATCGGGGTTTGGTTTTTTTTTCTTTTCAACTGTATATTGCAAATCCGATGTTAACTTTGTTAACAGTAAATGAGACTAACAATTTGTGTTTTAACTATTTTGATAATTACTACTTTAGTAAAATTTTATACATTGAGATAAAAAATCTTCAGAAACTTTCGAGCTATTTTTTGAATGTAAGTGAAAATGATTCGGAAAGTCTGAAAAGAATAAAGCAATACCAATATTTATGGGTGTCATGCGATTTTTGCGATGGATTAAACTATCGAAAAACGTTTATGTCAAAAATGTATATTTGTGAACATTGTGATTCGTATGTAAGAATGGGTAGTTCAGAGCGAATTGATTTTTTGATTGATTCAGGTACTTGGTATCCTATAGATGAAGATATGGTCTCTTTTGATCCAATTCAATTTGATCCAATTCAATTGGATCAAATTGAATTGGATCAAATTGAATTGGATCAAATTAATCAATTTTTTTTGGATTCAAAGAAGAATAAGAATTACCCAACCCATAGAATAAATACAGAAAGCTATACTGAGATTGGCCCTGAGGTATTTCTCTTTAGCTTTATTGACATACCGTTATCTAGATTTATTGAGGTATCTTTTTCTCGATGTCCTCTAGGTGGTTCGAATACCATGCATTTTCCATATATCCGTTATATAGAATCTTATCTAACAAATATAGACCTAGACATAGAGGAGTTAAGTTTACCTAAAGACGCGAATGAGAACACGAAAGAAGATCACGATACTACCAACAAAGTTGTCCCTTCTTCTATAGATATAGACCTAACATCTACAGGAGAGATAGAAATAGAGATCAATACGTTACTGAGAGATCTAAATGAAATAATTCAGAGAGGTATACCTGATGAAGATCAACTAGAAATTGATGATAAAACTGAGCAGAATAATTCGAAAATCGAAAATGAGGACCCTCCTTATATAGAAAAACTTGACTCTAATCAACGAGAGCATGGATTAACTGAAGCTGTTCAGACAGGAATAGGTCAGTTAAATGGCATTCCACTAGCTATTGGGGTCATGGATTTTCGTTTTATTGGCGGTAGTATGGGATCAGTAGTCGGAGAGAAAATCACCCGATTGATTGAGTATGCTACAAGTGAACTTTTACCTCTTATTTTAGTTTGTGCTTCGGGAGGAGCACGTATGCAAGAAGGAAGTTTAAGTTTGATGCAAATGGCTAAAATATCTGCTGCTTTACATGATTATCAATCGAAGAAAAAGTTATTTTTCATATCAATTCTGACATCTCCTACAACGGGCGGGGTGATCGCGAGTTTTGCTATGTTGGCTGATATTATTATTGCTGAACCGGAAGCCCATATTGCATTTGCGGGTAAAAGAGTAATTGAGCAAACATTGAATCAACAGGTACCTGAAGGTTCACAAGAAGCGGAAATTATATTTGAAAGTGGATTATTAGATCTAATCGTACCACGTAATATTTTAAAAGGTGTTTTGAGTGAGTTATTTCATCTTCACAATTTCGTTCCGGTGAATGCTCAAGCAAGTAAATTCTTAACGTAAGAATGTATTTCTGAGGAAATTAAATCGATAAGTTTAACAAAGTAAAAAAAAAAAAACGAATGGACTCCAAATCCAATTTCAAAGGTAAAAAATTTTGTTAAATTAACGTTATCCGATGGTACGAAGATAATAAAATAATATGAAACCCCAAAAAAGTCAATTATCATAACCTTATTTCATTTCAAAAAAAAAAGGATCTAGTGATTTGGAAATTCCTTGCGCTTTAGTATTATAATATTCATATTATATATGCTCACGCAGATCGACTTAAGATATAATTATATAAAATTCCATAGAAAATTAGCCAATTAAATAATTCACAAATAGGGTTCTAAACAATATAGCCAAAAAAGTATATATACATATATATAACAATTAGAGAATAACTAGGTTAAAACATTAAATATTAATTCGAGGTGCGCATTCTATGACAGTTCTCAATGATTTACCCCCAATTTTTGTGCCTTTCGTGGGTTTCGTATTTCCGGCAATTGCAATGGCTTCGTTATTTCTTTATATTCAAAAAAATAGGATTGGTTAAGGATAATGGGGACAAAACAAAGTAAATATTTTTTTTTTTTCATTTTGAAGAGATCGGGCTGGATCTTACGATAGATCTTTAATAAATTGGTCGATAATGAGGATCCGACCCGTCTTCCACGTCAAACCTACGAAAAAAATAAAAGACTTCGCGGATTTATTTAATTTATAAATAACCTCGAAGGTTCAGTTCAATAATCAATATTGATATTTTGAGTAATCAAATCGTATATACAATTGAAACTGAAGAGAAAGATATTTTGATCGACTGGTCTAACCTCAAAGTCCAAGAATTTATAGGGTTTCGGATACGGAATCATCCGCGAGGGCTCCTATTCTTAATTAGTAATTAGTTTTAGTTGCATTGTAAATCGAATGAATTGCTTCAAAAAATGAACATACAAATATTGCGAGTTGACAAAAGTTAGTTCAGAACTAATAAACACCAAGTCAAATTCAGTTGGGCGAATATGCCAAAAAAAAAATTAGATCGAATATGAGTTGGCGATCAAAAGATATATGGATAGAATTTATAGGAGGGGCTCGAAAAACAAGTAATATTTTTTGGGCCTTTATACTTTTTTGCGGTTCATTAGGCTTTTTCGTTGTTGGCGTTTCCAGTTACCTTGGGCGAAATTGGATATCTTTTTTTCCGCCTCAGGAAATAATTTTTTTTCCGCAAGGCCTCGTTATGTCTTTCTATGGTATTGCCGGTCTTTTTATTAGCTCGTATTTATGGTCCACAATTTTGTGGAATGTAGGTAGTGGTTATGATCGATTCGATAGAAATCAGGGAATAGTTTCGATTTTTCGTTGGGGATTTCCGGGAACCAATCGTCGTATTTTACTCAGATTCATTTTGAAAGATATTCAGTCTATCAGAATCGAAGCGAAAGAGGGTATTTCTGTTCGACGTGTTCTTTATATGGAAATAAGAGGACAGGGATCCTTTCCTTTGAGGGGTACCAATGAAAATTTAACTCCACGAGAAATTGAGAAAAAAGCGGCGGAATTAGCTTATTTTTTGAATGTACCAATTGAAGTTGTTTAAAATAAAACACAAAAACAACTTTTTAAAAATTGAAAAATTAAAATATCTATAAACAATCTTTTTTAGTTATTCCAATTTTTCTTGTTATAGTCCATGTTCAATTTTTTTTTTCGAATTGAAGCTAAATTAAAAATCGAATAACTAATTTCGAAAAAAAAAAAATTGAAATGTATAGGTTTTAAATCGGATAACTTTTTTTTTGAGAAAAAATTCGATCAAAGATATGCGATAATAAGTTTGGTTTGATACAAAATTCACAAACGAAAAAATGAAAAAAAAAAAAGCATTTATTTCCATTCTATATCTTACATCTATAATAGTGTTGCCCTGGTGCATCTCTTTTGTGTTTAATAAAACTGTAGAACCTTGGGTTTTGAATTCGTTAAATACTAGTCAATCAGAGCTTTTTGTAAACACTATTCAAGAAACTCGTATTATAGCAAAATTCATAGAATTAAAGGAACTTTTCTTGTTGGACGAAATGCTGAAGGAATATCCGGAAATACAGCTAAAAAATTTTGTTATTCCTCTTCAGAGGGAAACAATTGAATTGCTTCAGATGTACAATATGGAGTGTATCCATATGTTTTTTCACTTCGTGACAAATCTAATTTGTTTCTTTATTCTAAGTCTTTATTATATTCTAAAAAATGAAGAACTTTTGATTATCAATTCATGGTTTCAAGAATTTGTATATAACTTAAGTGATACAATAAAAGCTTTTTTTATTCTTTTCGTAACTGATTTATGTATAGGATTTCATTCCCCTCACGGTTGGGAACTAATGATTGGATCGATTTATAAGGATTTTGGCTTTGCTCATAATGATCTAATTATATCGGTTCTTGTTTCCACTTTTCCAGTCATTCTAGATACAGTTTTTAAATATTCGATCTTTTATTATTTAAATCGTGTATCGCCATCACTTGTAGTGATTTATCATTCAATGAATGATTGAAAAAGGATTGAATATTCCTATTTTCATTTTTATTCTTTGTCTACTAATAAAAAAAACTATCTATATCTTTTTTTGATTAGTAGAAGTGGCGGGGATTCCTCCTCTATTTTAGTCAAAATTTTGAAAAAATATTTCATTAAATAGCAGCATCGGCGGTAGAGAACTTTTTTAGTGACTTACCTAATTTTATTGTATAAATTTTGGGGATCAACGATTATACCATGCAAACCAGAAAGAGTCTTTCGTGGATAAAAATAAAAGAAGAGATTACTTGTTTCATTTCTGTCTCGCTCATTACCTATATAATAACTCAGATATCTGTTTCAAATGCCTATCCTATTTTTGCACAGCAGGGTTATGAAAATCCACGTGAGGCAACTGGACGTATTGTATGTGCCAATTGTCATTTAGCTAATAAACCTGTGGATATTGAGGTTCCGCAAGCGGTACTTCCTGACACTGTATTTGAAGCAGTTGTTCGAATTCCGTATGATAAGCAAGTGAAACAAGTTCTTGCTAATGGTAAAAAGGGAGGTTTGAATGTTGGGGCGGTTCTTATTTTACCTGAGGGGTTTGAATTAGCCCCCTCAGATCGGATCTTGCCGGAGATGAAAGAAAAGATAGGTAATCTTTCTTTTCAGAATTATCGTCCAAATAAAAAAAATATTCTTGTGATTGGACCCGTTCCTGGTCAGAAATATACGGAAATAACTTTTCCTATTCTTTCTCCGGACCCTGCTACGAAAAAAGATGTTCACTTTTTAAAATATCCGATATATGTAGGGGGAAACCGAGGAAGGGGGCAAATTTATCCAGACGGTAGCAAAAGTAACAATACAGTTTATAATGCAACAGCTGCTGGTATAGTAAGCAAAATTGTACGAAAAGAAAAAGGAGGATATGAAATAACTATCACAGATACCTTAGAAGGACGTCAAGTGATTGATATTATACCTCCAGGACCTGAGCTTCTTGTTTCTGAAGGCGAATCTATCAAACTTGATCAACCATTAACGAGTAATCCTAATGTGGGTGGCTTTGGTCAAAGTGATACGGAAATAGTACTGCAAAACCCATTACGAATCCAAGGTCTTTTAGTCTTTTTTGCATCGGTTATTTTGGCACAAATTTTTTTAGTTCTGAAAAAGAAACAGTTTGAGAAGGTTCAATTGTCGGAAATGAATTTCTAGATGGTTCTCAAGTTATTAATTAAGAATGAAGTCAAAACGAAACAAAAGTTCATTCAGAATAAAAAAAAATTGATGACACTTTAAATAAGTATGAGATGATCGAAAAAATATTAACTTCTTTTTTACCAGAACAAATTTTGAGGATTACTTACTATTGCGACTTCATTTGTAGTCATACTGTTTTGTTATGTCAAATTCACTATTTGACTTTAGATCCTCTTTTTGTGAGGCAAAATAAAAATAGTAGGCATAGGATTACTTTACTTGAAGTAAATTCAATGGTCACTAAATGGATCAATATTCTTTTTTTTATTCCACGCAGAAAATAAATGAAGTAAATTCTCGTTGTTGACACAAGAAAAGTATGTGGAAAAAGTCTTTTCTTGTGTCGAAAGAATAATGAGTCCGACTTTGATGTGTCTTTTATTAAATAAAAAAAGATTTTTTGCTAGGCTTATCATAAAGGACTCAATTGTTTAAATATTGAATTTTATTAATTCGATTTAGACTAAATAAAGAGACTAATAAAACGTAATTGGGGGTAGGAATCGTTCTTTTTTTTTTTCAATAGATTGAAAAAAAAAGTCTTCAATTGCATAATTGAATAAAACCTTTTGAACGGTTCAACGAGTATTCTTGTATCTTTAAGGAACAAGTCAAAATCCTTTGACTTTATCAAGAACACCATCTACACCAAACAAAATTGAATGGAATTTGTGGAAAAATGTCATAAACCGAATTCATGTTATAATTTGTACAAAGCAAATATTAGGAATATAATTCATCATTTTTAAGAACTCAGTGGGACCCTTTTTTCTATATATGATATATGATTTAAGGGATCCCGTTGAGTTCTTATGCTTTCATATATACCAACTCAGTTCATCCCATTCCTGCTACAAAGATGAACCTAATCCGGAATATGAACCATAAAAGAAAATGCCTAGTAAGCCAATTACAATAGTACCTACTACAAAACCTATTAGCCAAAGAGGAATTCTTCCTGTAGTATCGGCCATTTATCCCACTTCCTCCTATATTTTTAATCAAGTGGTCATACTATAGACATAAACAGTCATAGATAATTATGAGATGATATCCTTCCGATGGGATAAAAGAAGTCGTACTTTTATTATTATTGTACTATTTTCGTGTCGAATTCTTTCTTCGATTGCTTTCTTTTATTAATTATTAATTAAAGAAATAATTAGAAAATAAAACAGCAAGGACAAAAATAAGTAACAACCCCCAGTAAAGACTGGTACGATTCAATTCAACATTTTGTTCGTTCGGGTTTGATTGTGTCATAGCTCTCTAATGAATTGTGATTAGGTTTATCGTTGTATGAATTGCATTGCTGATATGGATCCCAAAAAGAAAACAGTCGGTACAGCTAGTCCGTGAACAGCTAACCAGCGTACTGTAAAAATAGGATAAGTTCGATCTATGGTCATTGAGTCCTCCTAAAACGATTTACTAAATTCATCCAGTTGTTCCAAAGAATCAAAACGGCCCGTTATTAATGGAATTCCTTGTCTGTTCTCTGTAAAATATTCATTTGGACGTGGACTTCCAAACACATCGTAAGCTAATCCAGTGCTGACGAATAGCCACCCTGCAATGAATAAGGAAGGTATAGTAATGCTATGAATGACCCAATATCGAATACTGGTGATAATATCAGCAAAAGAACGTTCTCCTGTGCTTCCAGACATGCTGAGCTCCACATATTCTTCTACATAAAGTAAAAAAGGATCGATTCCGTAAAAGATGCGATCAGTAAATTTTCATTTACTGAAAAAAAAATCTTTGTAAGATCGTCAATTTAGTACCAAAGGTTTCTTTAAAGTATACCGAATCAGTATAGCTACCCTTATTCTGACACAGCAACGCAACGGCAATCATTCAAAAAAGAAGGATATTTTTGATAATTTGTTTTTATGTTTTGTTTTAGTGTACCTATCTTATTTCTAGACTAGTATAGAACAGATCAAAAGTTTCTTTGAGTCGATAAAATCTTAGATTAAGTTTTTTGTTTCTAAAATTAAAATTGTTGGAGAGGATTCTCCTAGTGTTTCAATTGAATTAAATAAAAAAGTCAAAAAATGACCTGTTGGGGTGTATAAAAAAGATTTTGCTCTTTTAATTTCATTTTTTTTTAGTTTCAATTAAAAAAAAAAAAAATGAATCGTACACTACTAAATCATGGTAGGTTCGGATTTTTGATCAAAGAAAAAATTGATTATTCTTAATGCTTTTTGTTACTAATTCCTATTTTGGCTTTTCTTGACTTAGATACCTATTTATTTAGATAGCATTTTTTTTTTTGTTAGTGTCATCTATACTCTATAATGAATGCAACTTGAAAACTTTCAATTTCATTTAGGAAAATGCTTTACAATCTTATGTATAAAGTATATAAAAAAATGGATTTTTTTCTTTTATGTTTACTTTAACTAGTTATTTCGGTTTTCTATTAGCATCTTTAACGGTCGCTTCGGTTCTATTTATTGGTCTAAGCAAGATACGACTTATTTAAAAAAACAAATTCAATCCTAAATTCAGAACTATATCCAAAAACTTCTCGACTACTTTATTTTGTCCATTAGTTTTTTTATGAATAGTTTCGTTTTTCAGTCTACTTTATCTTGTTTATTGAGATTTTGGATCAATATGGATTAATATTGAAAAATAGATATTGCATTTTTTATTGTTTCATAAACAAATTCAAATGATTGAAGTTTTTCTATTTGGAATTGTATTAGGTCTAATTCCTATTACGTTAGCTGGATTATTCGTCACGGCATATTTACAATATAGACGCGGTGATCAATTGGAACTTTGATTTCGTCGAAAAGACTTTTTTTGTGACCTCCTGCAGTAAAGGGGGAGGTCAACTTGAGCTTGCTGTTTAATTGTTTTCCTATAATTTTTTATTAGTAAAAGACCAACAGAATCACGCCCTATAGGATTTGAACCTACGACATTGGGTTTTGGAGACCCACGTTCTACCAAACTGAACTAAGAGCGTTTTTTAAATCAAAAGAAGGGCACGTAAAACTAGTGATTGTTTTTGGTCATTAGCAACCTATCGTCAAATCTTATCGATGATTATCGACAATAGACTTAAAAAAAAAAAATGAAAGATTTATTCTATAGCATTTGAATTAATGGTACCGATGAGCTGTTTCCTTATTGCTCCGAAGCGAAGTAATAGGTAGGGATGACAGGATTTGAACCCGTGACATTTTGTACCCAAAACAAACGCGCTACCAAGCTGCGCTACATCCCTTTCAATTGGTTTATACTTCAATTCTAAAGAATCCCTGTCTTCTTTTCCACATACTTATTTTATTTTTTATCATTTTCGAAACTTATTTTGTTTTTTATTCTTTTGAGTATGCTAACAAATAGGATAATCAATAAAATAAAAACTTTATTAAAGATCAACATAAAAAACCAAAGCCAGATATTCTAGATATCTCTAACTATTTACCTAGAGTCTCGGAAATCCGTTGAAGATCGGTTTTAGGGTCTTTCCAAAAAAAAAATGGATCGATCTCATCATTTTCAATTCAATATTGAATTTGACATTCTGCGTATAAAACAAATCCAATTCAACTCGAAGATATCCATATGAGCATATGTATATTATGATCAATATGTAATACAATGTATTACAATACAAAAAAAAATCGTACGAAAAAGATGAACTGAATAACAATTTTTACAATAAACACTAATGAGGGAGTAGTGAAAATGCAAAATTTCAAAACCTATCTATCCGTTGCACCCGTAATAAGTACTATATGGTTCGCGTCTTTAGCAGGTCTATTGATAGAGATTAATCGTTTTTTCCCGGATGCGTTAACATTCCCGTTTTTTTCATTTTAGTTGTTAAGACAGGGGGGCTGAAAGAGATTCGAAAGAAAATTTCATAAGAAATAGACTTTCATATCTGGGACTAATCCCCCCTTTTGTTCTTTATTTGACTAGGGTCAGATCAAGTGCTAGTTTATAAAACAAGCCCATTAAAAACAATTTTAAACGGAACACAATAGGTCCTTTTATAATTTTATTTAATTGCATTTTTTTTACTTAAAAGTCATAAATATAGAAGAATTGAACGAACAAAAACTAACCCAAAGCAAAAAGAACTGAGGAGGTTCATGGCCAAAGGAAAAGAAGCACGTGTAATGATTATTTTGGAATGTACCACCTGTGTTCTCAAGAGTGAGAATCAAAAATCACCAGGTATTTCCAGATATATTAGTCAAAAGAATCGACACAATACACCTAGTCGTTTGGAATTGAAAAAATTTTGTCCTTATTGTTACAAACATACGATTCACGTGGAGATCAAGAAATAGTGCTCTAGAAACTGAATCGTAGTGTCATCTTGATAAGCTTGATAAACAAGATGAAAAGAGGCATACTAACCTATTTTTGAATATGTTTAATTCTATATTGAATAGAAATAAACAAAAGCCTATTCTTCCATTTTCAATTCAATTAATTCAAGTCAATTCCGAATTATTATCATTTTTGAGATGATCAAACAAAAAAATTGGTTTTACAAATAAAATAAGGACTAAATAAATCATGGATAAATCCAAGCGACGTTTTCTTAAGCCCAATCGACGTTTTCTTAAACCCAAGCGACGTTTTCTTAAGTCCAATAGATCATTTCGTAGGCGGTTGCCCCCGATCCAATCGGGGGATCGAATTGATTATAGAAATATGAGTTTAATTAGTCGATTTATTAGTGAACAAGGAAAAATTTTATCGAGGCGGGTGAATAGATTGACTTTAAAACAACAACGATTACTCACTATTGCTATAAAACAAGCTCGTATTTTATCTTTGTTACCTTTTATTAATAATAATAACGAAAAAAAAATGAAATTTTTTAAATTAAAAAAAAGAAATTTGGTTAATACACCTAATGGGTATAGAAACCGAAAAAAAAAAGCTTATTCGTCAATTGAATCAAAATTACAATCCGAGTTTAAACTTTAAAAAAAAAAGATTAACAAAAAACTCCATTTTTGGGTTGTAGGATATTCAGATCATCCGAATAGAAATTAGCAAATCTTTTTTTTTTGAATGTTTTGATTCAGTTGGACTTCATCCTTGAGCCTGTTTTTGATATTATTTTCGTTTTATCATACTCAACTCTCAATTTCTATTCTACCTTCTCCGAACTTTTTTTCGAGCATCTTATCATAATGAATTTTTTACACCAACTTTTTTCTAGTCATTTTTATGTAGTGCTTTGGATGTTATTTGAAATTGTATAAAGACAATTTTGATTTAATATAGCTATTTGTGCGAGTATTTTACGATTAATAAGAACTTTTCTTTTGTAGAGATGATTTATTAATTTATTATAATTAAAGGATAGAAGATTTTCGCGAATTGATGCATTTATCCGAGTAACCCACAAACGCCGAAAATTTCTTTTTTGTCTATCTCTGTCCCGATGAGACGAAGCTAAAGCCCTAAGTTTTTGTTGAATAATACTTCGAGTACGGCGTGAATTCCCCCCCAAAAATTTTGATGTCAATAAACGAATTTTGTTTCTACGTCGATGAGCTATATATCCGCGTTTAGTTCTAGTCATTGAATAAGCGAAATTTTTATGAATAACGAATAGATTTCTTGTCGTTAAGCTATTCTTTTCCCCTTTTCTAGAATAACAACACTTATTTTCCAATGTATAAAACAAGAATTCCAATGGCTTTTGCTACTATAACCTTCCTATCCACAATTGAATTTCAAATTCTTGTTTTATGTTTTTATAAAAACATAAAACAACAGAAATATGGATTGATACTAACAAAAAAGTAACTAATAAAAAAAAAAATAGAAAATGAAAATTTTTACTAAATTAGTGGGTTCCATCGTTTCTATGGTCACTTCTTTTAAACAGTGAGGTCTTCTCTAGACACCGGAGCTCGGTTTTGATTTAATCATTTAATCAATATTTTTGTTAACTTGTACAGTTCATATTCTTCAGCTCTACCTATTAATTAATCAGCAATAGATCTTTCACATCAAGATCCATCGATACAGTAACGGTATTGAATTATGAAGATTTGCTAATTAGCTGACCCTCTGAGTTCATTCGTAAAAGAATAGGAGCCTAAGTTTGTTGTATTCAACATGGAAAAGGATGAACCCTGCTTACCTTAATAAAATAACGAATTAGTTGTGACCAAGTGGGTATTTCTTCATAGTTTTAATTGAAACTACAGGTGATTGAATTTTCACCAATGAAAACCATAAATTTATTATTCCAATAACAACTAGAACAATATGATAGATATTTTTTTAGGTTAACAAAAAAACTGGAAGTTGTTTCCTTCTATCCTAGTTCTATTGTATTCTAACGGGTAATAACTAAAGTTATTTAGTTTTGTTTAGCTATTCCCCGATCAACGATCTAAACGAGTCGCACATACACCCTAGTACACGTTCCTCGTCGCTGAGGACATCCCGCAAGAGCTGGTGATTTGTTGATTTGTCTGATTGGCTGTCTGGTGTTTCTAATAAGTTGTTTAATGGTTGGCATGGTAAATTGTGTGTATAATAAGCTGGTTTAGATTACTCCTAACCGACAGCTTATAACTTTAGGAAAACCAAATAAATTGTTTATAACTATCTATAAACAATTATTATTAATTGACAAATATAAAATTTGTGTAAGAGGATACCAAAATAAAATATAACTTTGTGGCGTTACCTTACGACTAGTATCTCTTCAACTCGTCTGCTATAGAATCAACTAGGCCATGAGCTTGGGCTTCTTGTGCTGACATAAAACAATCTCTGTCCATATCTGCATATATAATCGCGAAAGGTTGTCCTGTTTTTTTTGCATACTCCTTTGTGATAGTCTTACGCATTTTCGTTACTGCATTTATTTCCCGAGAAAGGTCTCCTGTTTCTAGCTCAGAAAACATAGCCGCCGGTTGATGGATCATTATCCTTGCATGCGGGAATGCTAACCGTTTCGAATTTTCTCCTCCGGCTAGTATCAAAGATGCCATTGAAGCAACAACTCCCCCGCCTATTGTATTGATGTCCGGTGGCACAGCTTGCATCATATCATAAATAGCTAAGCCCGATTTTACCCATCCACCCAGAGAGTTTATAAATAAAGTTAAATCGGTGGTCTCGTCTTCGATACTGAGATAGGTCATAAGACCCAGAAGTTGATTTGCGATCTCATTATTTATTTTTCGAGTTAAAAAAAGGATTCGTTCTTCATAAAGTAGATTGGGTAAGTCAATCCAATCTAACTTTTCGTCTGCATCGGCATATTCATATTCATCTTCACTTTGATCTCCATTTTCATCCCCATTTTCATCCCCATTTTCATAGTCATATTCAGCATCTTCAACGTCATACTCAGGATCTTCAAACTCATATTCAGGAATTTTTGGCACACCTACTGGCATAAGGTGAAAGAAAATAATTTTATTATTCTATTTTACTTTGATATGAAAGCATAACAATTAATTGGTTGAGTGCCCAAAGTTGGTTGTTTTTATTTATGCAGAAAATTAAGAGCCGAAAATGCTTCACAAATAGTTTTTAAAAATAATCAATAAATTTTTATGCAATTGCTACGATCCAAATAAAGTAAGATCAAAACCCCATTGCGTATTGATACTTATCGAGTATAGAATAGATCTGCCTCTCCTTGTTCCTACAACCCTAATTCTTACATTATTTATTAACAAAAAAAGATATTTTTTTTTGTTTGGGGATAATCTGATGAATGAAAAAAGTAGGTTTATGACATTGTTTTTTCAGTGCAATAAAGTTACATAGTATTTAGTATTCATTAATAAAAAAAAAAGGGGTATTTCCATGGGTTTACCTTGGTATCGTGTTCATACCGTCGTATTGAATGATCCCGGTCGTTTGCTGTCTGTTCATATAATGCATACGGCTTTAGTTGCTGGTTGGGCCGGTTCGATGGCTTTATATGAATTAGCAGTTTTTGATCCATCGGATCCTGTTCTAGATCCAATGTGGCGACAAGGTATGTTTGTTATACCCTTCATGACTCGTTTAGGAATAACAAATTCCTGGGGTGGGTGGAGTATCACAGGAGGAACTATAACAAATCCGGGTATTTGGAGTTATGAAGGTGTGGCCGGGGCACATATTGTCTTTTCTGGTTTGTGCTTCTTGGCAGCTATCTGGCATTGGGTGTATTGGGATTTAGAAATTTTTTGTGATGAACGAACAGGAAAACCTTCTTTGGATTTGCCGAAGATCTTTGGAATTCATTTATTTCTTTCGGGGCTTGCTTGTTTTGGATTTGGGACCTTTCATGTAACAGGATTGTACGGTCCTGGAATCTGGGTGTCCGACCCTTATGGCTTAACTGGAAATGTACAAGCTGTAAATCCAGCATGGGGTGTTGAAGGCTTTGATCCATTGATTCCGGGCGGAATAGCCTCTCATCATATCGCAGCCGGAACTGTGGGCATCTTAGCAGGGCTATTCCATCTTAGTGTACGCCCGCCTCAACGTCTATACAAAGGATTGCGTATGGGAAATATTGAAACCGTCCTTTCGAGTAGTATCGCGGCTGTTTTTTTTGCAGCTTTTGTGGTTGCGGGAACTATGTGGTACGGTTCAGCAACTACCCCAATTGAATTATTTGGGCCAACTCGTTATCAATGGGATCAAGGATACTTCCAACAAGAAATATCTCGACGCGTTAGTGATGAGTTAGCCGCAAATAAAAGCTTATCCGAAGCTTGGGCTAAAATTCCTGAAAAATTGGCTTTTTATGATTACATTGGTAATAATCCTGCCAAGGGTGGATTGTTTCGCGCAGGTTCTATGGATAATGGAGATGGAATAGCTGTTGGTTGGTTGGGCCATCCTATCTTTCGAGATAAAGAAGGGCGTGAACTTTTTGTACGACGTATGCCTACGTTTTTTGAAACATTTCCTGTTGTTTTAATAGACGGAGACGGAATTGTTAGAGCTGATGTTCCTTTTAGAAGGGCCGAGTCAAAATATAGTGTTGAACAAGTCGGTGTAACTGTTGAGTTCTATGGTGGCGAATTGAATGGAGTTACTTATAGTGATCCAGCTACAGTTAAAAAATATGCTAGACGAGCTCAGTTGGGTGAAATTTTTGAATTAGATCGTGCGACTTTGAAATCCGATGGAGTTTTTCGTAGCAGTCCGCGAGGTTGGTTTACTTTTGGACATGCTTCCTTTGCTCTAATTTTCTTTTTTGGCCATATTTGGCATGGTGCGAGAACATTGTTCCGAGATGTTTTTGCGGGTATTGATCCGGATTTAGACGCTCAAGTTGAATTTGGAACATTCCAAAAAATTGGAGATCCAACCACACGAAGACAAGTAGTATAATAGAACAAACAAGGATTTCGTACTTTATATCCTACAGTTTTTGGCTTGGCTGTTGTGTTCCGGCGTTTTTTATGTTTCAGAGTTTTTCAATCTTGTCTTGTTCTTTTTTCATATGTATATGATCCAAACTAAACAGGTATGGAAGCTATAATTGTAAACCACGGTTGAATCTATGGAAGCATTGGTTTATACATTCCTTTTAGTCTCGACTTTAGGAATTATTTTTTTCGCTATCTTTTTTCGAGAACCGCCAAAAGTTCCAACTAAAAAGTAAAAAGATGAAATGATTTTTTATTTGCTTAGATCTAGTAAAGAGTCTCCCAATATTCTATTGGGAGACTCTTTACTAGATCTAGTCTCCGTGTTCCTCGAAAGGATCTCGTAATTGTTGAGAGGGTTGCCCAAAAGAAGTATATAAGGCATACCCAGTAAAACTTACAAGTAAACCAGATAGAAAGATGGCGAATAGAGTTGCTGTTTCCATTCTTATAGAATTTCAAAAGTACAATAAATCTATGATAAGATCATCTATTTACAATGAAATCGTATACAAAGTCAACAGATCTCAATTAATACAAAATTAGATTTATGGCTACACAAAGCGTTGAGGGTAGTTCTAGATCTGGTCCAAGACGAACTATTGTAGGGGATTTATTGAAACCCTTGAATTCCGAATATGGTAAAGTAGCTCCGGGATGGGGAACTACCCCATTGATGGGAGTTGCAATGGCTTTATTTGCAGTATTTTTATGTATTATTTTAGAAATTTATAATTCTTCTGTTTTATTAGATGGTATTTCAATGAATTAGAGTTCTAAGGACCCTTCAGCCCTAGTTTTTAAATCCAAATTTTTTTTTATTCCATTCTCTATTTCATTTGTTTTTGGTAGTTCGATCGTGAAATTTTTTCGGTAGTTATGGAATATGAGTGTGCGTCTTGTTCTAATGAATCCTCTTGATAATACAGAAACAAGATCTGTCATCTTATTCTAGATAGTTTATTCGATCGTCAGATATTATCTGAAATAGGAATATCTGGAGCACGAAATATATATATATAAATCGAAAGTTGTGGAACTATGATTCATATTTCAATATGGAGAACTCATAACCAAACTATAAAAAAAGGTCAATAAAGAATTGAAATTGAACAAATTTTCTTCTTTTGAATTTTAACTCTTTTGCTAGCGTTTATTTTTTCAGCAAAAGACAAACCTTTAATTTAATTCACAAAAATAAAGTGATGATACAAGGGTTCTTACTCAAAGATTCTTTGCAATTAAGTGAGGTTAAATTTGTTGGTCAGTCATCGTGGTTCTAGTGTGAATCTGAGGTTAGAATTGATTTCTAGGATTTGAACAAGAAAATGTCTATCAATAATTACGAACAAAAACAAAACGAATAAAAAAAAGTCCATATACAAATGACAACTGAATCCAATCACAATTGAAATAAATGGATAAATAGAAATTTCAAGAGGCCTAGACAGCAATACAATAAGTGAGCCGATTTGATATTTTAGCATTATAACTACAAAGACGAAGTTTCTAGTTTTTCTTTTTGTTTTTTCTATAGAGAAATTATTTTCATCGAAGATCATGTTACTTTAGTGTAATTAGCCTGCTATAGGATTAATAGAAATTAAGTTCTAGTCTAGCTTTATATGTCAAATTGTTTTGTTTGAGCTGTACGAGAAGAAATGCTCATATACAGTTCTTTGGGGGGGGGTCTCCCTAGTTTACCTATCCCAATAAAGTTTATGATTGGTTCGAAGAACGTCTCGAGATTCAAGCGATTGCAGATGATATAACTAGTAAATATGTTCCTCCTCATGTCAATATTTTTTATTGTTTAGGAGGAATTACGCTTACTTGTTTTTTAGTACAGGTAGCTACCGGATTTGCTTTAACGTTTTACTATCGACCGACCATTGCTGAGGCTTTTGCTTCTGTTCAATATATTATGACTGAAGCTAACTTTGGTTGGTTAATCCGATCAGTTCATCGCTGGTCGGCAAGTATGATGGTCTTAATGATGATTCTGCACGTATTTCGTGTCTATCTTACTGGTGGTTTTAAAAAACCTCGTGAATTGACTTGGGTTACTGGTGTAGTTCTTGCTGTATTGACCGCTTCTTTTGGCGTAACTGGTTATTCCTTACCATGGGACCAAATTGGTTATTGGGCAGTAAAAATTGTAACAGGGGTTCCTGACGCTATTCCGGGAATAGGATCATCTGTAGTCGAGTTATTGCGCGGAAGCGCTAGTGTAGGCCAATCCACTTTAACTCGCTTTTATAGTTTACATACTTTTGTATTACCTCTTCTTACTGCTGTATTTATGTTAATGCACTTTTCAATGATACGGAAGCAAGGTATTTCTGGTCCTTTATAGTAATACTAAAACGTAGCTAGTTGTAATCAATCGAGATTACTTGGGGGAGGAAAAAGACAATTTCATTGCTACAAATATGGATTATTGAAACTAATAAGACATGTATTTGGATATTTTCCTTCAACGCCCTAAAACTTAATATTAGTGAATATTCTATTATTGAATAACGAATAATTTCAATTAATTGAAAATTGAATAGTTGAAGTGAATTCTCCAAAGAGAAAAGGGGGGATTATGGGAGTGTGTGTCTTGGACTATTGATTTGGCCATGCAGAACTAGGCTTTTAGCTGCCACATTGAAATTCATCACTAAATGTGTCTTTGCTCCAACCATTGTGTAAGCTCCATACAAAATACAAAAGATAGGCTGGTTCGCTTGAAGAAAATCGTTTCTATGATCAACTCAACATGAGCAGGCTCCGTAAAATCCAGTAGTAAGTCATAGGATATATGGTTTATATTCTATTTTTAGTACACTATGGTGAACTATTTTAGTTATATAGAGATTTCATTGTGACTTACAGTTTAGTGTAACGTATTTGGTTGATTTATTACTTTGAGTTTACTGAACACGTATTATAGTATAAAAATGCATTCATTGCCTGTGCATTGACTTGGTTTTTGATACTATCGGAGTAAAACGAAGGATCTAAAGAAAAAAAAAGGCTAAATTCGATTTAGTAACAAGTTAATCCTTTGTATAGAATCTAAAACATCCACAAATTTGATTTTTTGAAAAATCAAAACAGGACTTGAATTGAAAGTGAAAGGTTTGAGACACCCCAAAAAGCATTTGGTGATAAGCACCTTTGGTAGCCTACTTGGGTATTGAGCATTTATTCGTCCAAAATCTGTAATAAAAGAAGAAAATTCGTTTGAATCGATGGTTAAAACTCAGTTGTTAACTTATTTAAAACTATTCAACTATTTATAGCTAGGAGGACTATCCTCTTAGCTAACTTTTAAACTATCTGGA